GTGACGATACCTTTCTTAGTGGAAGATCGGAAAAGACTTCTCTTCATCACGAGACTGATCGGATCCGCCGTAGACACCCGAGAGACCTCCACAAGGCAGGCTAAAAGAGTCAGAGGACAACAAGCAAAGAGTTACGCTTTCTTTTCTCTTACCTTGAACTTGAACCTGGTTGGTATGTATTCCCGCAAAAAACGAATGAATTGAACCGGGTCTGGCTGAGCCCTTCTGTCCATCCATACAAAGAACCGATTCTTGTGCAAAGCGGTGTCGACTCTTTTCTTTTCGTCCGCAAATCGAGATCTATTGGAGAGAGTCATCGAATCGTCCTTGATTCCTCGATTTCATTTCGCTAATCGTTTGGTAAAGGCTAGGAAAAGGGAAGCCGGCTGTTATTGCTTGAGTTGAATCAGTTTTGGAAGGTGGTAACTTATTAAATAGAATATATAAAAGAATCTAAATGGTTTAGGAAGCCAAGGAAGGAAGTAAAATTGGATGAACATCTTTCAATGGTTCGAAAGCAAAGGCTTCAGAGACTCTCTTTCTAATAGATTCAAAAGTCCAGTTTAAGTCTGCATTTATTTTTCCTACTGGATTTCAAATGTCCAGTTCTGATTTTGACCTGAACTTCGGAGGCGATGGAGAAAATCAAAGTATTGTTGACTCAAAACTATGAATGCTACCTTAAGGGAGAGAAGTTTCCCAAGGGCAGAGTTCAGGTGACATGAAATTGCTTGCTTAAGAGAAAGAGAGAAGGTAGGCTAGGTGGGACCCTACGAGGACTACCCTCGTAGCAAGTCGCTTACTATTAGTTTAGTGGATGAATACATCATTAGCCAGTTCAGTTCCCGTCTCCTTCCCTGTGATATTTTATGTGCTTTTGTCAGCCATTGAGCAAGTGAGTTCTTTTTTAGCCAGTTCGGAAAAAGTCCCATCTGCCTTCGAGCTCAGCTAATCCCCAGCCCTTTCTGTTGCAGTAAAAGGGCAATCCATTAGATCAGGAAAGGAAGATGCATTCTCCTAAGATAAGAAGAGAATCAAGCGACTTCTGGACTTTCTGTGGCAAGCCTCTCTATCGATTGTGAGTTCCCAGCCATGGGGAGTTCTATTTCTCCAGTTTGAGATCCAGCTGGCTAGTTTGAAAGTGTTTACTTTAATGGGGGTAATCTAGTAGCGGTACCGGTCCCGATGGTGATCTCTTTTTTGGGGGTCCCGGCCGGTACTTTTCTTTTCCCATCCCTGTGATCAAGGCTGTGATAAAAGCCTGTTTTGTAAAGCCAGTAAAAGACCAGCAAATGCAATCTCTGAGTCTAAGGAAATTTCTTTTACTTTACACCGGTGTGATACCCCTCCTTTTCCTTCCTTGTGCGCCAGGACTGGACTCCATTTTCTAAAACCAGTGAATATATTTGCAATTCTATTCTCAATGTCGTGCCAGCTGAGGGAATAGTTTACAGGCAAATGTAATTTGCTGTGGAACTAGTCGAGGCTGGTCAAGATCAATAGGCCAAGTTACTTTGTCCTTTAGTAAGTTCCAGAAAGAAGCAAAGGAAGTGCTGCTGCTTGCTATCCCATTAATCAGATGTCACTAGGCCGTCCTGATAGTCAATCCTCTCTCTTGCCTATAAGCGCCTAAGTGATTGTGAAGTCTGATTTGTTCCCGAGGGATTCTAATAGACTTTCTGGACTCCTCCTTTTTAGCGAGTTTAGGATTTATGTTAAAGGTCTGGGGTTCCCGTTATCACTAGTCTTAGTGCCCCTAGATTCTAGAAATCTTCTTTTGGTGGACTCTGAGGCTATGTTCTAGTATATGCCAATACCGATCCTCTTGCAGAAAAGAAAAAAGCTATTCTTAGTCTTTCTGCTAGCGAGCCATTTGCAGTGACGGGTTACATACAAGCAAAGATCTCTGCTAGTTACACCAATCCAGCTTTCTCTTGTCCATCCCTGCCCCTGACCTTAGGTTTGCGTTCTAGTTCTTGTAGTTTATGGAAGCTTTGTTACATACCATGCAGTGCAGTTGGAATAGCAGTTGAAGTTGAAGTTTCCTCTTTTTATTTATAAGCGGTGTAAGCCTCTAAAGGAGTAGGTCTAGCCCCTACAGTGTCAGTGACAGTTTATAGTTCTCCAATTTCAATGGCAGTGTCAGAAAAAAAGCTATTTCCAGTGACTTCCTTCCTCATGACGAGCTTGGCACAGGCTTCGAATGAAAGCAACCCAAGGTCTGTCCTTTTGATAGTCCTAATGATTCTCTCGGAGGTGACAGCAATAAGGAGAGGATAAAAACTTCTTTTTCTTATTACGATGCCTCCCCCTTTTTTTGACCAAATCATTCTTCATCGCATAAGCCCATGACAAGTCATTTCCAAATTGGAAGTTTTCCTATTTATATAAAAGATCATATGGTAGGCCACAAATTGGGAGAATTTGAACCTATTTTTCTCTATTTAGTGATCAGTACGCTAGTGTGGCAGGCTGCTTTTATGGTTTTTTCTGCATCCCCACGTCAGAGGATAAAAGACTGAACTAAGTATCAGATCGCCAAAATGGAACAAATGAAACGTAAAGATCATGTTTCAAATTTGGAATGGAAGTGGGAGGATCTAAGAGTGGCAAGGGAGAGGGCGGCACCCCTTGCTAGAGTTATGTACCTATATTTAGAAAGAACTACATGCTACCCACAAAGAGGAGAGAGTGAGCACGCCTCGTGCGGGAGCGCGGAGCGACTGTCAAAATACCTAGTGGTTTAGAGGCCCCAAGGAGTGAGCTTACTCTAGGATGCGAACGGGGTAGGCCAGTAAGTGAAGGGGTCCCCCTGGCTGCTTTAGCAAAGGGGCGGGCCCGAACGGTCAAGCCCCGCGAGAGAAATCAGATCTCGTAGGCACTATCAAGAATGACTATTCTGGGTTAGTTTGCTCTTGAGGTTGATAGATCCGTCCTGAGCCGGTTGTAGGATTCTGTCGATCATCTTCCTACTTTTCACAAAGGCAAGTCCTACCCTCTCAACCTAGTAGTTGAAGCAGGATTCATTTTGGAGCAGTAGTAGTTCAATTCATCCCTTCTTTCTTTTTCAGTCTGCACTGAAGCTCACCCGTTGTTAGGGTAATCAGTGGATAGGAGCATACTCCGGATCGGGGAAGCACTGCTGCCATTTCCTTTGCTACCGGCTTCTTTCAGTCCTCAAGTCAATCAAGAGGCTAAACTCGATCTATCTTTCCGGCTTAGCCGAACTTCTCTCACCAGGAGTGACTGAAGGATATTATGATTCAAGCTCTGAACCAAAGCTAATTCTTTTCTCTATGGGGAATGCGTCCTTGGCTTCTACTTAATTAATAGTGGGGCCAAATGGTCTAACTTATGGTTGCCATGACCTTGATCCGAATAGGGAAATCCATAGTTGCACCAAGAACCGTAGCACCAATCCTACAATATGGTTGCAGCCAGAGGATGGGCCGAAGCGCCAAGTAGGAGAGGTCAGAGTAGTGGTCGCCGACTGAAAGAGATTCGAGGCGTGAAAAAGAAGTCAGAAAGAATCAAGAGAAATGGGTTTAGCACGGACCAAATAATCGATGTAGAAGAAGATCGCAAAGCACAGGGACCAGATAAGAAGAAAATGTCTAGAATCACCAATTCTGTATCCGAAATAGACGACTCAAGGGGCCCAGTACGCAGGGTCGAGATAATAAGAACCTTAGACATCGGGCTGGTAATCTTGTTCCTCAACAGACCAAAGCGAACGCTCTCCTCCCTTGAGCTAGCCCTCAGCCTTAGCCGGCTGTTCGAAAGCCAGACTAACAAGTGGTCGAGTGAATTTATGAACGAGCAACTATTATAAGCAATACTATTCTTATTTTTGGATTCTTTCTTGGCCGTGTGGAACATGGATTAGCATTATGTCATTCCTACAAGTGATCACCCATCCAGGATTTGAAGAAGAAGCGGCATATGAGGACTTCGAGATCAAATATAAGATGTTTCTTTCCATGGCTCGTGAGCCACTTATTTCTCCGAAACAAGAGAGAAAAGTGATTGGACTCCTTTTTCCCAATAAGTCGACGGCGTTACACCATTGGGAGACTTCGAATAAACTAGAGTACATATAGGATACACCGGTGCTCAAACCTTTTCTAAAGATATCTTCCAAACTGTTGGGGTCGTTGCTCCGGATTTGGTTCCCCCGGTTTGAAACCAGTTGGTTCCGTAGTTTGAGAATTCTGCTGATCCCAAGTACTCCATCTCCATCATTGCATATGGGAATATAGAAAGTAAAGAGGAAAAGGCATGACCAGAAGAATTGTGTGAAATAAGTGAATTTATCCAGTTGAGGCATGATTGATTGAGAAACAATGATTCCCTCCGGACTCTCTTTCTGTCCGGAGTCTTGAAGAATTCATTCTATTGAGTTGTGGTTGGTTGTTGACCAACAAACAGAAAGGATGGGACTAGCGGGCGCTAACGGAGTGACTTTCGAATCTACAGCTAAGGGACAAAGAAGTGAGAATTGCATGTGTTAAGCACGCACAATGGAACAAAAGAAGATCAAACTCCTCAATAGTCAGATAGGATCGTAGGCGTACGGTGACCGGCTTCGCGAGACCTTCTCGGTCTACTGAAGGCTAAGCTCTATTGGGCGCAGCTTTCTTGATCTAGCTTTCTGACTAACTGAATAGGCTCTTTTCCTTCTCTTATGATCTTATGAAATTTCGAGTTTGTGAGATTTCTCACTCCCCGTGATCTTCTATACGATAAATCGCCATCTCGTAGCACCACAGCCTGGGAAACCTCTTATCCTCTACCTTACCTCGACAAAAAAATCTATTGGTGGATTATTGTCTCAGGAGGTAGATGGAGTGGAATAGGGCTACTCCACCTGACTCACGGTCGCTCCACGGGAAACCACCACTAGGAGACGAAGCAAGCCGAGGGTTTCGAGGCAGATATCGCCATGACACGGTAGTAGGGAAACCGGTCCTTGTAAGCAGCACTAGAGAGGGAGGGGATAGAGACTCGAGACTGAAAACTAATGTCCTTCTTCCTCTGAGCCAGGTTCCTTGTAGAGTCTATCTACTAGAGACATTAACGGTGCCGGGGTTGGGCAAATTCAATACTCGAATTGAACGCCCTCCATCGTACAGTTCGGCGGACACGGAAGAGCTAGTTCATAGGGCTCGTGCAGTCATGGGACCGACGGTGAAAAGCTCGGGATGATGATGGGGCTAGCAACTGGTCCTCAAAGAAGCTAGATCTCTTGGGCGCTTTGTTTCCCTTGTAGCCAAGTCATACTCATTCCGTACGACGAAGGATTGGGCCTTCGAGGTCGGAACTCATCACATTACTGGGTAGATCAGTTGGGGGATAAGGGTTTGAGTTCAATAAAGGTGCTTCTCATTATATCGAATAATATAAGAAGTTAGGCCTGTAGTGCTCCGGGATTCTAACCCGTTCCCTGGTAGTAGAGAGAGAGATCCGCATAAGCCGTGCTGGGGAATACCAGCTAAGTAACTCGAAACTGGTAACTATAGCCCGCTCGCCTACCCGGGTCAATTATGGGCTCCCCCTACTACTAGTGGGTGCCTCCGGTTCGAGACGGGACTGTTTAAGAAAAAGAAACTCCTCCGCAAAGGGCGGAGAGAATTGAGTTGGTCATTGTTTCGGGTCATCTAAGCTCGCCCAGAGAAACTTCGTTAGAGTGGAAAAACATAGAAAGACTGCTGCCTCGCTTCCAACCGCATCTCATGTAATGTTAGCTACCATTGTCACTGAACACTAACCCAAAGTCACCTGCCTTCAGCCCAATAGAATTCCCCTCCATTTTCACACCTACTGTAAAGCAGCCTTAGTCACATCAAGGGTCACCGTAAATTCCACAAACTTATTCTCTTATGATAAAAGGTTATTGTCACCGTCACCATACCAACTCCCTCTGCCAGACCTAAACGAAGCAGCCAGTTTCCCTTCTTCGGGCGACCTCATGACTGTCAAACAAGTTTGACAATCATTGGCCGGGTCAACTATCCTATATCCTATAGTTCAAAATTTCTTAACTTAAAAGGGCATATGCGCTAGCTAAGACTAATTGCCTAAGTGATCACTGAAACTATGTCATTTTATGTGACTCATGTTACATAAAAGTACTTGACTTGATTGAGAGACCCGTCATCCATCCCGGATGTTCTAGCTCTTCAGGGCCGGACTGTAACTGCCCCGCAGGGAACCGAACCCCCGGAGGGAAAAAAAAAGTATTCTATTGATTGAGTGAAGTGAGCCCCCATATAGTAGGGACTAATGGCTCACGAACGAGAAGATAAAGACTTCCTATTTCGTACAAGGTCAATCGAAATACCTGTTTTGGGATCGACGAGTACCTTGCCCGCTTTAGCCTTATTAAATTAAAGAAATTGTTTTTTCGTCCTTGTCCGGTAACTGCTCACGAGGGATAAATAAATGAGGAAAGATTAAAGCAAAAACATTGAAACAAGAAAGGGTCCCTCCTTTCTTTCATACCAGGCAATCCTTGCCATTGATGTAGATAAAATAAAGGCTATTCCTTATTCTTGATAGCACAAAACTCGGTTTTTTCCATTTGAATAAGAGAAGACCAAGCCCCCAAAAGGTTCACTAAATCTTAGCCCAGAGAGCGACCATGAGAAGGAAAGAATGCCACTTCCCACATAACAGTAGTGGAGAAGGTGTAGTCGGAATGTCTTGGCATTCATACGAACCCCTTTGAAAGAAAAGTGATCCAACCAGTTGATGGGAACTTCCCCCATCTTGGAAGCAAGGGAGTGCCTTCCCAGCTTGCTTTCTTTGCCCAGACAATTTCTCTTTACTTGGCTCAGTCTCTTCGAAGATGCTCTAGGTAGAGGTTCGAAGAGTTGCGGCGAGTAACTGAACTTCAGGAAAGAAGCTCGACAAAGACGGAGAGGAAAGCTTCTGAGAATATAGGTTTTGAGGTGGCATCAATACCAGAGAAGAGGGTGAGAATCCCGTCTTATGTAATTTCCCTCCTTCCGAGAATAACTATTTCGGTGGGGAAGACTCCTGCCTGGAGGCTGTAAGGTTTGTTTAGTTTGAGTTTAGGCTGCTAAAGACTTACTTGCCCCAACAGCCGTAGCTAAAGGCTTAACCCATTGTTGAGTACCCAGATTCAAAAACCCCGACCTCAAGAGAATCCGGGGAAAGCTCAATATCAAAAGAAGCTTGACCGGTAGCGGTAGGGAGAGAGAAGTTTGGGATATCTTATGAGTTTGGGGCTAAGGCCTGTAGCTATCGGAGTTTCACTCTTCTCTTCACCGGAATTGGAATCTACTTCACTAGATGGAACAAAGATCAAATCTTCCTCAGCCTAAACTAGCGGGAATAACCACTTTAGTTCATTTTATACCGGGGCATATCTTTCTCGGAAAGCAGTAAACGAGGGAACTCGCTTTCGACTTTGAGAGAGAATATTTACTTCGGAAAGCAGGCGCATAGAGTCGTGAAAAGCAAAGACCTCCGCTGAGCTAGATTCAACTTCCCCTGAGCTTGACTGAGGAAAGAGAACCGAAGTCAGTGTGTTAAGCAATGTTTTTCATTTCACTTCTTTTCTTGGCCCCACTTAAGTAAGGTCAAGCTTTCCCATCGAGAACAGGATTGGCAATGGCTAGTGAAGAGCTGAAGAAAAGCTATTCTTTCTTATTAGAGCTTGAAGCCTAAGACGGATAACTTCAATAGTGGAATTCCTGGATCTTACTTCACTACTTTCTTTTTCAAGGGATGAGCTCTGACTCAAGCTATCGAGAAGGGATCTAATCCAGATATTGACCATAAAGCACACAATGTCATTTACAGGTCATTCAAGGAATCTCCACTAAATCTTATTGAGTGAGTAAATGCTCCCTGAAATCTTCCTGGAAGGGGATTCCCTTATCGACGCTTCTTTCTCCTGTAAAGTCGAACCTAGTTAGGAGTTAGTCTTTCCCAACCAAAAATGTTGATGGTATACCTTCAGAGTAGTCAAAGCTTTCAATCTCTCTCTTATTAGAAGATACAAAAGGCAACTCTCCAAGTAACCTGGCTCTGATACCACTTGTCACGGCCTTAGCACTCCGCTTTCTAACGCAACCGTGCGGCACCTAAGCCCCTTGTTAGCTCAAGCCAGCCCACTAGCACAACACTTAGGCTAGAAGAGAAGAGTGAGCACAGATAAAGAGAAATTAGATTACTCAAGAGAGAGGATTGCTACAACTTCTGAGGATGCCCACAAATGAGAGGCTCACCCCCATGATCTACTAACGGGGCAAGTAGCATCGATATTGGTTCAAATCCAATTCGTGAGATAGAAATGATCTTTAGACGGTCATGGCCATAAGATGCTCTTTTCCTCGGAGCCGTCGATGTCGATAGAAGGAGGTTGAAAGCGGCATTCCTTCCAAATGTTTCGGGGGCAAGCCTGAGGTTCAATTCTCTCTTTCTTGCCTATAGTCAGTCATCTTACCTTCTTCGTAGGAGTTCAAGCTATCTGCATTTCAGTAGTCTCTCATTCACGTAATCAGTCTGCATGCTTCACAGCCCTCTTTGAGCTACCTTCTCCTCGAGGTATGGTTTGAGTCCTGGTGCGTCCTTTATAAAAGAGAGAAGTGATTCCTCTCTTGATTTATGATATATGATAATAGGAGTGACGCTCTCTCTAAAAAGCTCTGATTTTTAATATGCCGTAGCGCGCCCTTCCCTTTTCTCGCTTCTTTGGTTCCATGGGGACTTTTTTATTATTTCTCTATCATAACATAAAAATGCATTTTCCCTTACAAACCGCGGCATCATTGCTCTCTTTTAGGTGTCCTTTGCATGTTGCACACCATATGTGAAATGCCTTTATGGGATTTTCTTCGTTCCAAAGATTTCCACTTTTCCTGCGCCTTTTTGACCGAGCAAGGCAAAGCCTTAACTTTCTTTATTTTGAGGGCATCTTCGCGCTTTACTAATATATATATGGGGCTTTTCTTCGAAAATGGCACGGTGGAATTTGTTTATTTGCTTGCAAATCGAGCCTCTTTCGTGCTTTCCGTGCATTGGGGTGCACCCATGTGCACGCCTTGTGATTGAAAAAATGCTCCAAAGGGAGTTGCTCTACTTTTTCAAAAAACAACCCGTGCTCATCTTAGAAAGATTTAGGGGGCTATGGATTGGCTTTAGGCCAGGCCGTGCTGGTTCTTCCCTCCACACGTTCTCAAATGATCTCTTAGTAAAATGACAATGCCACAGACCAGAACATGACTGCCGTAAATACAGCCGTAACGATTCTGTGGACGCATCGTCTAGTTCTTTTGCAACTTATTATTATACAAATTGAGAAGTATAGGTAGGTACGGAAAGGAATAAAAAAGCTCAACGCGCTTGTATCTAGGTCGGGGCTAATTATACAAATTTAGAAGCAAGGCTCGGGATATGGATTTCCCCTAATGGGGAATAGGCGGCTGAAAGAGCAAGAGGCAACCAAGACTTATGAAGTGTGTTCAGGTTCACTTTTTTCGAAATATGAAAGAAGTTTGCAAGAGATCCAAGGGATCACAGTCTTCCTTCAGTAAAGGCTGTATGTAATTCAGTCTTCGCCCACCTTTCTATATGCGAGTATGCGATTGTTCGCTCGACTATTGGACATGAAAATGAACAATCTCGCGGAGAATTCCCTTCTGACTCATCCACACATGCCCATTCAATGCTCCCAACATCAGGGAGATACATGATTTCTCACAGGATGTACACCTTTCAACACACTCGACGGCCTTTTTCGATAGAACTTTCGCAAACCCTCGGCGAAAGAACTTATTGGCCCGCGGGCATGACAAAACTACCCTCTTCAATAATCGGATTGACGGCTTTCAATCTTGACTATATACGGGCCTGTCTTCTTTCGATTCGATTTGACTCTTCCGTCCCTCTCCTTACCAGTCGAGCAACTCCGTCCCTCAACTACCGATTTAGCTTCTGAGATTTCTTCTCCCTTCTACTTTAGTGATCGAAGGTCCATAAGCAGTCTTGGTTGTTGCTGCTTCCGAAGAAAGGAAAGTCTACCTTATCTCCCCGGAATGACGTTTTCGCTTCTTTTTTATTGGACTGTCTCCGCTTCTTGAGTGAGTTCAGTGGGTCAATCTCATACGGGATTTCAACTAGGCACTTGCACATGCGATTAACGGCTGTTGGATCGACCACTTTTCCAGGGATCGAACTCTAAGTCGATTGTTTGGCATTAAGCTCTAGCACTTGGCTTTGCCATTGAGTAAGCGCTTGAAGTTAGCTCTTTGCATTGAGAAATCCGGTCTAAGCTAGGCTGCAAGATAGGGAGAGTCTGAGTTCAACACTTTTTTCTATTACTATAAAGAAGGAAGCTCAGGCATTTCGTAATTAGTAAGTCAGCTCGAAGGAAGTCAAAGTGGAATCTAGTCAATCTTTATTTGCGTCTAATATAAAGACAAGAAAGCCAAAAATGAATTAACAAGTTTTGGCTTAGATTGTCTTTTTCATCGCTAGGACCAATGATTGGACTCAACCCCGGCTTGGGTGGGCTCCCTTTACAGCTTTCATTCTTTGATTGGTACACTTGGCTGTATGTTCTACTTGGCCCATATATCCGATTGGGAGGAAGAAAACCCCTCCCTTTAATTATCACCTGAGGAAAGTCAACTCCTTCTTGGCTATGAACCAATAGGCGGGGATGAGCTAACCTAGTGTATATTATCTTATTTTTTCGTTCGTTGATTTGACACAGACCTTTTTCATCTGGTCCCTGCAGACGATGTGGATTCCTCTAGCAAAGAAAAAAGAAAGACGATCAAAATAGCAAGCACACTGAACGATTTGATTAGATATGCTTGGGATTTAGCAATCATCTTTTAGATGAAGGTATGATACCATGATGCAGCTTGTTGAACCAACCATTCTCGTTGGGAGCTTAATAAAAAGAGTTCCAACTAGAAGAGTAATCAGCCTAATTGATTGAAAAAGAGTACTTTGCCCGCTCTAGTTCTATCTAAAGAAAAGAGGAGGTCCTGGGCTTTGCGAATGAGTTTAGATACAAGCCTTATTTTAGTATAAGAGTTCTCTTAGCAGAGAAGACAGGCCCAGACTCAGAAGTAAGATTTCCCGTCCTTGAGGAAGAAGCTTGGCACCAGTCTTTGTTGCACTTAAGTAAAAGGCTTCAAAATTCTCTCTTCTCTGAGTCAGAAGCAAGAGGAAATCGGGTCGGGATAGGGTACATGCAAGGACTTTCTTTAATTGGAAGTTGAAGTCTTTGACTTCGCTATTCTATATAGATATAGAAGGGGGGAAGTGAGCGACATAGTCAGCGAAAGAGTGATCCTCCAGAGTAGGAATAGGAAGCAGGGGGGCACAAAAACTGAACTTCTTGAAATTCGTATATTCTTCTTACCAAAACACCGCATCCGAAATCGACTGGCAAAGAGGCTTATTTTGAGTACTTTTTTCAACTAAAAAGAAAGTTTTCAACCCGCCGCCTTAGGGTAGGGGATCAACCCCAACCGAAAGAGATCGGCATCCTTCCTTCTTTTAGAATAGCGAAGTCCCATTGAAGAAGAGTTTTTCCTTTCTTTTTTCGTAAAGTAAGTCAGTCTTTGGTCACTTCTTTCCTTTGTTTGGCTTGAGTTCCATCTCATTTGTCAGGAGATGGAGTCATCTTGCTTAGTAAGGAGCGCAGTCCATAGAAAAATGGCCTGACTTTTGTTGTGCCCAACCGTGACTAAAGAGATCCCTTGTTGATATAGCTGAAAGTGGGTGGAATCAATCGTTTAGTATAGTTGATCACGGCTGTAGGATAGGAGCGATCTTTTCATCCAACTATTACATACATAAGAGAAGAAAGCTGTTAGCTTAGGGCAGAGGTATGCCATAAGCCTAGCCGAGTTCACAGATGGTTTATCCCTTTCTTTATTCATGAAAATTGGGTGAGTCTTTAGTCTATCTGAGTCTAAGATCGAAAAGAATGAATGCATTTCAAGTGAGATGTCCAAGAGAAAAGGAACGAGGTTTTGAAGCGACGAGAACAAAAAATCGTGAATGAAAAAGCGTGACGAGTTTTTCTCCATTCGAGATGTTAGAAGGTGCAAAATCAATAGGTGCCGGAGCTGCTACAATTGCTTCAGCGGGAGCTGCTGTAGGTATTGGAAACGTATTCAGTTCATTAATTCATTCCGTGGCAAGAAATCCATCATTGGCAAAACAGTTATTCGGATATGCAATCCTGGGCTTTGCTCTAACCGAGGCTATTGCCTTGTTCGCATTAATGATGGCCTTTTTGATTCTATTTGTTTTCTAAGTTGATCCTTTTTTTTGAAAGGTGTAGTCCCTGAGGACGAGGCCCCCAGCAATGGGGGGAAAGAAGAGTGGGTACGCGGGCTTCTTTCACTTTCGTTTTGGAGAGAGCATTGTGGAGCAGCAAATAAGGGGAAGCGGCGAAGCGAGCACAAAGTCAAGTGTACTAAAGTGCTTTACCCTTGCACCAAGAATGTGGAAGTCCGACCTAGCTAGTCAAAGGGGAAAAGAGAGAGAGGTGCACGGCCCCCTGGCTCAGTCCCATATACAGATCTATAGCGCGTTGAACCAAGACAAGAACACCCGAAACCTTTTCGGAATACCCTTAGTGAAAGAAGGTTAAACCTCTTCGTAACCACTGACAAATCGAGTTGGAGCAAGGGCGAAGGACACGGAAATAGAGAAAGCACATCCTAAATTTGGAAAGCCAGAGTCAGGAGTTTCAGAAGCTGTTTAGCACGAAACTCACCCCTATTTAGGGAACAAGTTCAGTCCCAGTAGCGAAGGTAGGCGCATAAGTTCATATTCCCTTGAGGGGACTCGATCTGGTAGTGATGCTGCGGGCTTACTTACTTAAATGCGGAGCCTTTGGTTTCCATACATCCATGTAAAAACCTTTCTCGGTGACAGATCTTATTGATAAGAAAGGCGTCAAGAGCACTAAAAAAAAACGTATATTTATATTAGAGGGAGCTTGCTGGACAATTTTGACTGAAACCATGTTCATCTGGTCATCCGGCTCTATCCCTTCGGGGGACTTGGAATCGTTAGTGTACCATTTCAGCCAGGGTATGTAATGCATAAGTTCTGTATGTTCAAGACTTTTGGTCGGCATGGGAATCCGCTATCGAATGGGTTTCACTCATAGCTGTAGGAGTGAAAAACCCTCCGGACAAATCTTTCTACGGGATGTTCCTTTCCTCGTACGAGGAAAGCATTCTTCGCCTTACCTACATGCAGGTGAGGGGAAAATGTCCAAAAGTTCGGTCTCTGGCCCCTACCCCACCAATTGGATTTATATCCGGCTACTGACTACTGAGTGAGCGTGCATTTGTCGAATTCGCCGCTGGGCTAAGAGGGGATTTAGAGGTTTGCTGAAATCGAGGTTGCTTGTAAATACCTAAAGTTAAATTTTAAATTAAAGAACTCCTTGTCGGCATCCATGAGCCCCTACCTGCTAACGGACCACACCGGCCATACCGACATAAGATAAGCTGGGCTCCCAAAACTACGAACAAAAAACGACCTTTCATCATCTATCTAATAGATGAATGGGAACTATGCCTAAAGGCTGCTCTTACTCTTATGGGGTCGACCAGTGCACATTGTTGGGGCTAGGGGAGGCGTAAAGTCGAGGTCACATCTCTTCTTTCTTAGTGAAAGAGTCGAATGGAGACTAATTTAAAAAGGTTTTACCTTCTGCTCTACCTGTACCCATTTTCCTAACAAGGCCGGGCCTTCCGCGCATCATACCTTCCTTTCATAGATATAAAATTCAGAAGCGTGATGATGAGGTTGCTTGCAAGAGGTTAGTCGGGCTGGCTTTATCTATCTTTGTTTTCGGCGGGTCGTCTTGTCTTAACAAAAAAAGACCAAGAGTATATTTGACTTGATGGTCACGCCAGTAGCACAATAACCTGAGGTAGTTCGCTTTATTGATGGGGTGGCTGAAAGGTTTACCTCGTTGACAGATCGTTATTTACCTTGGCTGTCCAGTATCCCCTTTTTCCACAGGGGATAACGTGGGAGACGGGAGACAAGATTTATAAGAATTGGATTAAGACTTCGTCTTCTTTCCTACCTTCCAGTTTGAGTTCTCTGGCTTTGTCACTCATGAAAAGGGGTGGAACATGTCACCAGGTGCTTTATGGCCAGAGCGCGTGAGGTATGCCTTTGTAATGATCAAAGTGTTTTATGAGATCCAGCTCTTTGATTCAGGACCTGGCCAAAGCCAAAAAACTGAGTTGCCCTATCTCTTTGGGCCTGGGGATTTGAGGGGGGAGGCGAGAGGAGGATATTCGCTATTTTTTAATTATGTAAAAGAGTGCATGTTGCGACCATCTATCTCATGATTGGTTGGCTCCTTCGAAGAATTTCGAAGTTCAATCAGGAAGGTCCTTTGCGTCAAGTAAAAGGCGCAAAGACAGATTATTTTCTTTCTTTGATTTGGCATCAGCGACGGATAGGTGAGGTGGCCCCTGTACTTCTTGTACTCACTCGCTGCCCATTCCCATTGGTTTGGGGAAGCAAGATAGTCCTCATGGGTTAACTGTAATCTAGCGGAAAACGTCTTTTTTTTGACATGCCCCAGTTCCTTCCGCGGATTGAGCTACGTTTATTTTTTAAAGGTTGAGAGGAAGCAAAGGGCGGGTGTCCACTTGCTTTGGAGGAAGTCTTCAAACCCAAGAGCATGGGGGGACTTGGGCTGATTATTTCTCTGGACGAGGCACATCTTGGGAGATGGTGGTGGAGGTTGATCAAAGAATCTCCATCTTCAAGGAGAAAGAAGGGTTGGCGGGTCACATTTTGAGACTTGGGGGGTTAAGAGAGAGGGCTTCTGGGTCTAACCTCTGGCTTGGATGGAGGGATGTTTTTGAAAGGTTTCTAAAGAAGGTTAGGTGATGGGAAGTCTACCTTGGCCGATCGTTCTCGCTTCTCTATGCCTGAAGGCCTCCTTCTTGTTGATGCATTTGCATTCCCAGATCTTGCTAGCAATCTCGTCATCGGATGGATATATATTATATGGCTTTGCACTTGACTTCAGTTCAGAAAGATAGATTCGAATATATATGCTAGAGATCTCAGCGCCGTCATAATCATAATCCTCTGCTTTCTGCCTGACAAGTTGATCTATCAATGCATAAGGATAAGGTAAATCTTGACCATATTCTCTAAATGGGATTGCTTTACTTATTGTAAAGCTCCGGTAGGTGTCCTCATGACATAGCTAATTGTAAACTTACCGTAGTCAGACTCTGTTGTGTAGGCGTACTTGATTAGTAGTCGCATAACAGCAAAGACTATCTGATCACAGTCATTACAAAATGGCATATTGAATGTAATTCTAGAGATTATCAATCCAGGATAGGGAAGATTCGCCAACATTACCTATTTTTTTAGTGGATTCGGGGCCGGGGTAAGTACGTGATTTCAAATTGCATGTTAGAAGCATATGATCCTCCTTTGACTGTTAAAGTACCATCTCCGCCTTTGCTATCTATGCTTCCTGGTCGCTAGACTCATTCTTCTACTTGACTTCCAGCTACTCTGCTCTGAGCTTAAGAAAGGTTCAAAAGTAGCTTTGGTTGCCGCTAAAATAGGATGTTATTTTTGTAGTTTTGAATTCCAGAACTGGTCAATTCCCCTTCTCCTTTCGGGAACTCTCTTCTCTAGCTCTAGGGATTCCTATTCTATTTCTATTGACTCTTCGCCGTCTACAACACAAAAAGTTTTGGTAACTAACTTACAGATTGTTGTATATCTTAAATAAAAGAAACATCAACATCCTTTAAGCTAAGACTACAGAATGGGGGGAAGACTACCGATCCCGAGACAGACGATGAAGCTACATTACAAAATCTGAGTCAGTGGTGGCAGACCCTTTCCCGGCCCCTACAATCAAGCAACCTCACCAATGTGAAAGAAAGGGCACCACATACATCTCGACTAGTTCGTGCCTGCGGAGCGAACAAAAACCTCTTTTGAATTCTGATTCCGACTCCGAAGTCCGGTCCGGATATTTGGTTGCTTTGTACTCGACCCATGTGGTTCGGCTTGTTGCGCCACCTCACTTAACCAAACATATCCGAGAAGAAGTTATACCAGATCTACAGCACTTGCTGCTTCATGCCCGGTTGCATCTGACTCTGCTGGTTCACCTTCTTTCTAAACAGGTCTCCGCACCATCCTTCTCCTGTTGCTTATTCTTTTTCCTATATTGTGGTGGCTTATTCAGCGAGCTGGAGCTCCTACTGTTCCCGCGCCAGCTTCCACTCTAGCTCCCTTCGGCCTCGAAGATCATCAGGTTCCATCCAACTCACTCTAGTTTCTATGTTAATTGGTTTTGTACTTCTGCATGTTGGGAATCAAAATAGAATAAGATTTTCTACTTGACTTTATAAGTGATCAACTAGGTTTTGAATCCCTCGCTTACACTCTTTTGGGCTAGGTTAAGTTGGAGGTCGTACATTTCACCAGACTGTGGGACAGACACGTCCCAAAATCCGTTCTCCCCCCTTCTTTTTATAATAGACCCAGAACCCCTGCATACCTTTTTTCTACCACTACCATAAGGCCTCCCTGGCTTCTTATTTAGGTTCTATCTTTTGTAGATTAAGGTCTGGAAAGTACCCTTGCCCTGCCTGATGCTGTAGCAGCTTATACGGATGCGTTGTATCCTTACTCGGCTCGGGCTCTTTTGATTGATTCCAAAGCCTAGGATCAAGACTTTCGTTCCTGGTTTTGGTCAGGGAGGGCTTTCAACCTAGAATTCCTGGGCAAAGCATTTTCTTTTCCAAAGAGTTTCGCGCAAGCATCCGATTCAGCACCCGACGAAGCAGACGCTAGAGCAGCTACTAGAGAATCCGCAGACGCGGAAGTCTCAGCCGAACAAAGGCAGTCGATACCACAGGAGAATCAACCAAATCCATCTCATAGGAAAGCAGAAAAAGAAAAGCTCTATCCTCCGCCGATGAATAAGTAACAACAAGGGTTGGCGGTTTTAGAACATATTAAAGAGCAGCCATAGGATGAAGCAGAGTAAGAATAAGAAACTGAATGTTTAGGCTATATTGAACCAATAACAAAGAAAGTGGGTAGCAGGTGTGGTGTAGTAAAAGGGGTTTCGAAGCTTTCTTTCGAACCCTGTGAGGATTCAGCTTCCAATTGAGTCGGTGTGTTAAGTATAGACTTTCCACATACATAAATAGGAAAAACATTCGACGTTTTGTCTCTTTTTTTCCCAATGCTGCCAGAAATATAATAAATAATAGAAAGAAGCGGCTAAGCCCCTGCTTGATAAAGCTAAACTCAAATGCGGGTAGCTCGATCGCTTCGATTGGTTTCGGTCTAATCCATGAATGTATAGGGGTCCACCTAATCTTTCCGCAGGTACGATCTAGACGACCACATTCCTGTTGGGCTAAGTCGCCCAATCAATCCAATGGCTTCGCCCGTTAGAGCTATCCGGCACGTTCTAAGCGCAAGGAAGTCCTACTCTACTATTAATGTCTATGCGGAGGGTGATAAAGACTCATTTCCTTCTTTCCGTTTGGTTAGCGGTCAGTAGTAACTAGAGCCCACGGCAGGTGCCGCAGACCGTAGAGAGAGTTTTAGTTCAGTTCGCACCGTCAAGCGCTAGTGAAAGTCAGTTTCGGTTAGCGGGACAGCTGGAAGTCGAGGGTGACTTTCAAGCAATAAATAGGCACAGTTGGAAAGCGATGCGCTCAAGCCTTTATGGATAAATAGGTAGTACAGAAAGTCTTCTTTGCGGTGAGCGGTACGTCTAAGTTCCGGGAGTCGCAGATCCATTTTTCTTCCGGTAGTGGAAGGCGCTCAGTAGGCCTATCGAAAGTGAAGCTACAAAAATACAGTCCGATTTTCGTTATTAAAGCGGTATCCTAAAAGTACTTTCAAGGAAGGAAGCCCTTGAATGAAAACCGGACCTGAAGAGACGTAGGCCGAGACTAGAGTCCGATCCGAACCTTCACTTTCACCTGAAACCTCGATGTTTAGTGAAGAACAACCAACATGCGAATGCGAGTTTGAAGGTTGGTTTCTTTTGCTTGCGATCAATCTAGTGAGCTCTTTCAAGCCCATAGTAGGGCTTTAGGTTCAGACTGAAATCTTTTTCTTTTCGGGCCTTAGTCGAGGGAGGAGAGCGAAGCGAACAAAAGAGGAGGAGGGCGCTAGGCGGTGTCAAGAGCTTGATAGTAGAATAGGTAGAGAAAAATTCGACTCGTGATTTTCAATCAATCAAGGAATGGTTCCAGGATCCTGGTAAACAGGAATGGAGCTTTCGAAGGCAGGCGTAGATCCATTACGCACCGACTCTCACATGGTGGCAGCGTATGGGGTTTTGTTTGTATCACGGAACAAGCTACTTCTATCGGTCTAGTCCGATAGAAAGACGTGGGCTGGGCTAGTTTGTCGAGAGAGGCGTTCGTATTCGACGTGAGTCGGTGGATTCGCCCAACCGGGCATAGAAAGTTCTAGAACGAATCTGGTGGGTTGGGATTCTTCATTGGTCTTCAAATTTCATCGCCGCATGAACGAGACCCCGGATTAAATATAGCGTCCGGTCGTGATTCAGTTGTCAAGATCGAGACACACGTCGTAGTTTCTCCAACCGGACGGGGAATTATACTCAAGGCAGGCGCTCAGTAGGCCATTCTCAAAGCAGACCCACGGGTGTAGCATGGTCGTCAGCTCATCCCTAACTATAGATAGAGCAGTCGCCAAATCCAATCCACATGAGAGATGAGGAACCGTTAGGACGAGGGAGAGAATCGGGCGAAGGAAAGGATGAATTCCTAAATGCAGTAGTGTTTAGAAAGTTTCCCTCAATGGATATAGTCCAATGACTAAGCAAGAGCTGACGATTGAACTAGCAATAGCAAGCAAGTAAAGTATTCAATAACCCTAGGAATGGAAAGTGAGGATTGAACTAGCAGGGTTCTATCAATGAAATCAGAATCAATCTGGAATTGTCTAGCTTAGCTAGAAAGTGCAATCAATCCAAGAGCAATCCCTGCGCCTTAGTAATGATTGACTGAGAGTCACTAATAAACCTACTCACTCGAAAGTAGCCTTGTCAACTGACTATAAAACCCTCCATTCACAAGCAGTTCTCCAAGACTTCTGCCTTTCCTACTCCCATCCAGTAGAGCAATTGCATGTAAAGTCCAGCATAAAGGATTGGGCGTCCAAGCTTGACTAAGAAGAGGGAAAGGTTGAGCTAAAGCGATGTAGAGTTGGCTAGCAATATGGACTAATCTCAGCAACTCAGCAAGCAAGAACTGTTAGGTGAACTCTTTATTCTATAATATATAGAAAGAAATTCGGCCTTACGTTAGCGATGAAGCTAGCTTTGAGCTTAGATGGAAGGAACAAGGAATACAAAGGAAGAGTAAAGGGAGAGGTGAAGAAAGGCCTGTAGGCGAAGGGGAAGTTCTTGCTAACGATGGTATTCATATCGCTGAGTTGGAACACGAAGCAAGCTTTTGGATTAAGTGAAGGCGTGAGGTATCGAACACAAGCTAAGGGTTAGTAAAGTGGCTCAGGTATAGAAAGTTACCTACTACAAAGAGTACCATAGCAATGAAGAGATAGAGATCGTCTATGGATAAGGTTGAGCTAAGCGAGGTAGACTTGACAGACTCTGGATGATCCTATGCTTAAGACATTCTCCAATTCAAGTGAGATGCCGAAGGCAAAGTACTTGAAGAAGGGAAGAGCTTGGCCTAGAATGAGCAAGGGATAGAGATGATGGTATGAATGCTTTCATCAACAGAAGTTTCATCCTCGGATTCCTACCTACCCACCTCAGACTTATTCATCATCGTTCTGGTACTGGCCGGCCTAATGCTTTTCCCTCTCCTATCAAGGAAGAGGCATAAGTGACTTGCTCAAAGTAGAATGTCATATGAGAAGATGTTTTCAGAATCCTCCCGTTGATGCATTGCTTAGCTAATTTAGTCTCTGTTCTCATCGCAGCTCTGGTTGAATGGAAGGGAGGTCGGCCTAATTTAGGAGTGTACCGATGTTAACGATGGTGGTGACCAACAAAGGCATGCTTTCTTCCTCCAATCGATAGCCAGCCTAATCTTTCTTGGCTTCAATCAGATTCCAAAATCAAATGAGAGAAGAGCCATAGTAAGTGGTCAGCATAGAATGAGCCTTCTTTCTTCCTACCTTTAGCATTACCATTCTCTCATCGATTACTGCAAACTCTACCCTTCTCAGTAAACTTATAGCTAGTGAATCTTACCTACTTTTCGATTTTAGTGAAGGGAATGCTCTAGCCTCTCTGCAAACCTGCACTGTCCCGGGTCTCTCAATCTTCCAATCCAGCCTCCTTTCTAGATATAGACCTGAGTGGCCTTTTTCCTTCTTTCTTATTCAATTAATTACTAGGCTTGGTCTAGCCAGCTTTCCCTTCAAAGGTAGCTATGGAGGAAGGCTGACGGATAGTGAATTGGAAGTCGGATTACTAAGTACTTCCATAGTAGAGTTATGGCTTAAATCATGTTAGGATCTTGATCTGGCTAAAGAATGAATCTTTCATTTTATAAGGAATAGAGAATAAGGACTAGGGAGGGGCCTTATTTAGGTAGGAAGAGGCTAAGGATGAGGCGGTAGACACAAAACGAGTCAAAGAATTACATAGATAAGAACCAGGCCACTGGAGTAGAAATTGGAAAGAAAAGGGCAGTGGGAAAGGATCCAAGAGGAAGTAGGTTTGCGGTGAGCCCCGCCCAGCGGAGACGACCAAGGTCTGGTAGCGCCGGTTCTTTGACATGCCCAGGTGATCCCTTCTGACTAAGTGACGAAAGCTTGAACTCGAGTGAAATCTTGTCTGAGTTCAGAAAGAAGTGGAACGAGAAAGCGTACTTTTTATTCCGGGAGGAATCGTTTAGTAGGGACTAATTGGTTCAGATTGAACTTGAAATGTAAATGTTTCAGGTAGGGCTAGAGAGTCAATCAAAACCAAGGTTGCTCCTGTGGTTAACCCTGGGCCTGACTAAATAAGGAAATGTTAGGGATGAACAGGTCTTGCTCTGATCTAACGCGGAAAAGAGGACCGACAGAGACTGCTGCTGTTGGATGTGGATCAGGTTTCTAAGAAATAGATGGATAGTAGGGCGGGAAGTACAAGGTAGAGCTCGACCAGGTACGATACAAAAGGAATTGGTCAAGAGCCGTCTCGTGAGGTGTCAGAGCAGAGTTCAGATGAGAGGATTGGGTTCGGTTTCAGTGTACCCGCAGCTTGTGTAGCCTATGCTAAGCAAAGAAGATCTCATATAAAAGAATTCGCTTTGACTTCGTGTTTATGGAATTCTTTTAGCAGGTCGGTCTAGGTAGTTGAGCTTCCTGTCCCACTTCATAATGAAAACTAGGTCTTCTTTTTTGGCTTCAAGTCAATTTAAATTTTTAAAAAGCTTGTTTTCGTCTAAATGCTTTTTTTCCTTCCTAAGTTACATAAGATAGTGATAGTTTTATAAAAGACCGGTATTTGTATCATCAAGAGGAAAGTTAGAAGGTAATCGGCTTATTTCAAGAATTCTTTTAGACCTGAAAAGAGCGATAATGCCGCACTTCTGTGGCTCAAGGTCAAGCAAGGCGGCCGTCACTCGGCTTTGGAACCACTGCTTGAACATTTTGACTCCTCTCCGGATATGGTGCTAAGGCTAAACTTACCACGCTGATTCAATAATGGCTCTGCCACCGGGAAATTTCCGACTTTTAATAGAAAGAAGGGTCCTACCTCTCCCTTAGCCTTATATAATAAATATCCTTCCTCCTCACTGGATGTCAGAGATGAGTACTATCCATATTCACCGGAAACTCCAACTGGGAAGATTTGCCTCCTTACCCAATCTGCATTATTAAGGATAGCCATGGTATTTTTTTGAGTCCTAATACAGCTATTAGTTTACTGGTATTAGCCTAGTACTGTTAGGAGAATGTGAATGTCCAAGGGACCAGGAAGCATGGAAGGTAAAGTCTTATTACTAAATTAAATAAAGATTCATTCCTCATAGCACTACTAACACTGGCTGGAGAGGATTACCCTGGAATAAGAGCCATACATGGAAAACTACATAATTACAAGAATGTCACTTGACTATATTTAAAAAACTGACACTATGCTTACACGGAGTCCTAAGGACGCAAGTCAAGCTCGTCCAGGGCTTATATTGTTGTCTCTGCCAGGTCTAGGAATTTGATTGAATTTTTTTTCTCTCTTCTCTTTAGGACCAGTGTCAGTTGGCGTGTAAGCGCTTTATAAGACCTAGAAGCCTGAGAGTTCATTTCGTAAGCGAGTGTTCAGTGTGAAGTACTTCCATTCGCCCCTCCTCCAATTGCGGACTCCTTGTCAGAAAGAAGACTTATCAAGCGCAAGGAAAAAGACTAGCAAGCCAATTACAGTCTTAAGGGTTGTAGTTCTCTTTGCTGTTGTGCCAAGCAAGGTAAGGATATTGAATTAATGCCAAGAAACATCTTGGCTACCTATATAAGAATGCAGACGATGGCATTTTCCTCTTAGAGGATTACCAGGTTCACTTACCTTGTGAAAAGTGGGTTATGCAAGGGAGAGAAATGAAAGATTATGAAGCTCGTCAACAAGCGGGACTCATAATCAATTTATCTTCGGTCTCAAGGTTTAACTTGAGATTGGATCTTAGGCTAGTCAGGGATCAAAAGCACGCTTTTAAACGAAACAACCTCATTTCCTTCTATTATTTCGCGTTATCCTCCTCCTATTGACTAAAAGTCTAATCTTTGTTTAAGAACCTCGGGTAGATCAGCAATCTCAGCTGGATTCCCTTAGGACGATGGCTTAAGGAAAGACATCCAGGGCAGAAAGAAGAAAGAATCGATGGCGCCCTTCCTTTGTGCTCTAACTTACATAGAATTGGATGGGCTTACCCTACTACCTATAATCCTTCATGTTCTAAGAGGCCTTATAGACTTGAATGAAAGGCTTGAAAAGCTAGAACTCCAGAAGTTTTTTCACTGGACAGCGCAAAGGGGATTAGCCCAGAGCTAGATGCTCGCCTATACCTTCTTTTTTTTCTTATCATCACTCCACGAAATGCAGTGGATTAGCTTAGCAATCTCATACTCGATAGACTAGCTGGCAGGGACCCCTATTCTGAATTTATAGCTTTTGTTTTGTAGCATGGACTTCTCCGTCTTTCTCTTTAGAGCTAGGAAGAGGGAAAGCAAATAATAGCTAGTATTGGGTCTATTCACTACTGCTTCAATTGGACTCCCACGATTGGTACGTATAGTGCTACTGGGGATGGGGCTAGACACTCTTTACTTACCTGGCCTGGGGGAGAAATTCAATGACTTAGCCCAAGTCTGCCACTATGATAGCCAAGTACCTACTGCCTGAGACCAGACTTGCTGCATGAGACAGACAGGATATCTACTAGGCTGGCTGATTAGGCGGATTGTTGGGGCAGGCTCCTTCTTTCTTTAGGGGGACTGAATCGAAAGCAAGATTGAAATACCTGCTTAACAACTAGCTCTCTCTAGAACTTGAATTGGAAGTGACTCGATCTATGAATAGAATATCATAAGGGCTTAGATCTATATTTCATTTGAAAAGACACTAGTTAGGAATGTTGCCCATGCAAACACAGATCGAAAGAGTACTTCAGGACTTATTGATGAAATAGATATGTAATTTGCTTGATCACTTTCTGACCTTCATATCGGATGGAATATGTTTTCGCCCACTAGATTTAGGGAACTCGCTCTTTCTGGTATAAGGTATTACTACCGGCCTTCCTCTGGAGGAGCTTAGCCCGAGACTACTACTCCATGATCTCAGCTTCCAACTGGACCTTATCATTTAACCGCAGAGAAGGCAGAAAGTGAAAATACTGGTTGGTACTTTTGATACATGGAATACCGGGACTGCCACTACTGCTACGAAAACAGGTACAAAGTGGAATTCAACTAGATAGTAAGACTGGTCATATAGAAAGTCTTCCCACGCCTGGTAATGAGACTCGGTTTAGAGAGATTCACCCACAGGTAAGTGAGACAAAGCGGGATTCAAGAGAACCTAGAACTAGATACCCTCTTCTAAAACTAGATGAAGACTAACTGAGCCTAGAACAACTGGCTATCCAAAGCTCTCTCTTGCGAGCTCGCTTGTTCACTTCCTTAAGTCGGATAATGCTGCCTATCCTAGGACTGTTTCAGAGGGGCTAAATTTTTTATAAATAGCAACTAGATCCTTTTATATGTTTTAACTATTTCTCTTCAAAAAAAAGTTCTATAACTGAATCAATGGCCACTGCCATAACGACTGTCAAACCCTCAGTAAAGGATGACATAGGTGTCCCACCAACAAAACGACATTTACCAAGAGCAAGAGTGGGATTCATGAGCGGGAAATGAACTTATAGTATGACTTTTCAAGGCATACTTAAGCTTAAGACTAGCCTTTACTAAGCCGAGGACTGATGATTGGAATACTTACACGAGGCTCTGTCAAGGATTAACCTAAGCTAAGGAGATCTCTATTGTATATCCTTAGCTTTCTTTCGTTGCAGGCTTTTACTTATTACTTATAGAATCTGCCCCTTATTTTATTGGAGAACTTACCCTGCTAAGGTATGAATCGAATAGAATAGAAAGAAAAGCCTTCTCTCGTCTCGCTATCCGCCTTTTCCAATCCAAGGTTTCCAATCTACGATCGAGATTGGGCAGCTTACTATCTTACTTATTGTACTATCCATTACTGTGTGAGTGTGAAGCATCTCGATCCGGCTTCAACCCTTCCTTTAAATAAAAGGTGCCTAACAAGGTCTTTCGAACCCCGCCCCGAGGTAGAATTCCAACTACGTACGGTGTAGACAACAAGAACAAGGCCCGTACGCACTATTCTTCTTGGTTATGCCCGATCCTGCAAGTCAAGAGTCTGGGAATGATGCAGCAGCCAGTATTACGGGGTTTACTCTCTTTAAAAGATAGGTCGAAAACCAGATCTTCATTTCGCAATTGCCCTTGGATTGGAAAATAACTTCCATTACGTCTTTCAAAATGGATTGCTAGCTTTCAAGATTCCTGTTTTCAAACTTGCCTAAGCTCTCCATAGCTTGATGTCTATCCTGCCGCTCTATCTCTAGCTTTCTTATTTGCTTGCTCTAGAGCTCGCAGGTTTCAAAATTAGAACTTCCTTCCCCTCGAACCGACATGGAAGACTTAGATTGGCCTATCATTCAAATGAAATTTTATAGCACGCCAACAGGACTTACAAAAGCACTCCAACAACTCCCTTGAACTTGAAGAGAGAATACTACTTATCCGGAAAAACAAGCATCGACTAAATAGAAGGCCCTTGAATCTTATCGTTAGCCTATAGCGCTATCTACCCTTCAGACTGACTTAAGGGATGTAACAGAAGTCTCAAGAGAACTAACAATCGATGGACTGGAAGGGCGAGAGACAGAAGAGCAAAGAGAACTCCATATAGAATTTCCACTCCTTCTACCAAGTACGGCATTAGCAATTGAAGAGCTTAGTTAGGATGGATGGAACTACCTCGAACTGGCTCGATAAAGTCTGGGAGATTAGATAAGCTGGCTAGGTTATATTCTTTGAAAATCCACCGAAGGTGCTGGACCCGGTTGTTAAAAAGATTGTGGGCTATCCCGTGTTATTTCGACACCTTGGACTTCGGCATCTTTACTTAGGGATTCCCTGGGTCAATCATCTTTCCCTGCGAGAACAGCTCTTCTTCAGCCACCCCAGCTTGCAGGTGTATAGCTTTTGAATTCGGGTTCCCACCGTATTGATGAGTGGTACGTCTTTTATGTCCTCATCAATGACTTCTCCCTGGCCTTACCTGACTATAAAATGTAGCTAATCCCCTGACTGCATTAAACAGCAAACAAAGGCTTTTAGCAGCTTTTATACGAGAAAAGCTGGGAATTCTTTCCTTGTTCTTACTTCTTATTGTTTTCCTGGTTTCCTTGGGACTTCTTTTCCGGTTGGCCACTCACGGCACACTTGAAATAGAAATGTGTGATGCCGACACCTGACGAGTACGTTTTCTTAATGAATAAGATAGCTAGGAAGGATCCTTAAAAAGGAGACTGACATAGGGAACATAGACAAGTGAGCGTCGATGGATGCTTAATTCCCCTTATTTATTAGGGCGCTTTTAGTTGTTTTCTTTGTTGCTGCCATTGACCCCTATGCTGCATTCGATCCATCTGTCCCATCACCAGAGGCGGATATGTGCCCAGGCATCTGATGCCTTTCGGTTCGGACCTGTAAGGGAAATCATTCATAGGTAGGCCCCATAGCCATCTCCATTCATCAGAAACTATCAATTACGAGTCCTGGGCAGGCTAACCACCAGCATCTTATCTCTTTTCATCCTTTCCGGTGGCACTAATAGAAAGGAAGTACTTGCCAACGAACCTTGACTCTCCCCCAGCGAATCAAGAAATCTAGTGCGGTCAGTAAATTCATAATTTTGATTGGAATCCCGGGATTGAGAGACAGATATTCGCCAGGTCCGATATTGGATCATTTGCCGCTCACTCGCTTCTTTCTGCACAGGATCGAATCAAGGCTCACTGGGAACGGATTAGCTTATTGGCTGCTCCGATGCCGCCCTTCATTCGCCGGTTCTTGGCACTTGGGACTGGGAGAAGAATATGAATTTGAAGGCTTGCTTAAATGCCGCTCCGTACCCCTCGGAAGATTGAGGATACATCGTAGGTTTCATTGCTTTTGATCCCTTTCTTTCTCTGCGGAGAATTAAAGCCATGCGAGGATCAAAATGATGGTTAGTTCGAGTTAGCTAGCTGCTCATTCCCTTCAGGGTTGAAGGCAACAAGAACACTAGGAGAGGAATGTAGTAGCTCGACTGAAAGGAGAGGAGGGAATGGTAATACCTCTATCTAAGACTACGCAGGCCAGTCTTTCCTTTGCTTCGTGTGCTCCCTGTCAGAATGCGCTTCTCTTTGGTAGGTATCGTATAGTTGAGAAAGCTTTTACTCATCTCCCCGTTCTCCTCTCTTTCATAAATTGTATAGAATAACCTGTGGGAAGAAAGTCCCGGAAACCAGGACGTACGATTGGCTTTCCCTTTCTTTCAGTTTTCAAGAGATTAGTCCCGCGAGATCGTGATCTAGTTCTTTCGTATAGCTCAAAAAGCAAAATAGTGATTTCGATCGTAAGTAAGCTGAAGGGAGTCCGCAAGACTGGTGAATCCACTAGGGAAGAATTCTGGCAGTTCGCGAGCCAGTACTTTAGTTATTAGTGCCCTCGAAGGTTATCGAATTCTAAGCTTTCTTCTCAGCCCTTCACCAGGTATAGGCTCAGGAAGCAAGCAACAACTGCTGCGGATCCTGGAACGAAATGAGAATTATCAATAGGCTTTTCTTTTGTACTCGAGTTCAAATCATTGGTCCGGGGTAAAGGAATGAGATCCTAAGGAAGCAATGCTAAAGTAATACCGTCCGGAGACTATTAGGGAATTCGGGTTAGAAGAATTCTACTCAAACAAAGTCAAGGTTGTGAGCCACGACACTTCTCTTCTAATATCCCGAGGGAAGGTCAAGTCGAAAGCGAAAGCTAACCTCGGATCAAGTCAACACCTCGGAATCAAGTCAAGTAATCGGTTGAACGCGGTCTAGGTATAAGTATTCCTATTCCTGCGTTGTGCCGGAAGTCTTTAAGACTTTCTTGATGCGGAGTAGCTATTGAATATTATAAAGTTCAGCAGTCCAGGCGGGTGTTCATTTGCAGTTGCTGGTCGGGGATGGAAAGAAAGATGAATAGTTCGGTTGGCCTTGGCCGGAGATGGAGACACAGGTGGGTAGGTAGAGAATACCTAGGGGCGCGAGACAACTCTCTCTAAGGAACTCGACAAAATAGCCCCGTAACTTCGGGAGAAGGGGTGCCTGGTCACTGCGACCCCCTTTGTGAGGCAGGCAGCCCGTTCAAAGTAGAACCAAGTAGAAATGTTCCTAAGATGGAACCCTACCCTCCTTATGACCTGTTTTCTAACCTTTTTAATGGAGTGCATCCACTCATTCTAACCGAGAAGCCTCTGGGGTACTTCTTAATGCTTAACTCAAGGAGTTTCTACTATACGCTTCGGGTCTGACCTTATTTCATGCTGATCGAAGCGCTATCCCTTCTTATCCCCTCTTTGTATGAATCTTTCCTAAAGCCAGGCTTTGAGCCTTTTGCTTCTGCTTGTTATTCTTCCTCTTCAAGTGTCCTAAGACTAGTTCCTTTGTAACTAATATCCATCCGGGGATACTCCGAATATCTATTGTCGGAGAATAAGCCGATAGAATATCCTGAGGACAGATAGGGAGTGAGGTAGCGGTGATCCAAGCAAGATAGTCTGGAGCAAGTGCAAAGAGAATACCTCTGCTGTTAGCTAAGGCTAGTCACCTCAAGTCTTTGTATGGACAATAGAGATTGTTGTAGAGGTACTTTCTCTGGGGGGGTCCAACCATCTTACTAGCTCGTACTTCCTTGATCCCTTTTGGCTTGAGCAAAGGACTTTCACGACACGAGAAGAAGGCTGCCGTTAATGGGTTTATGTATGTAGATGTCGTGGTGAACGAACCCGAGAAAGACAGTTTGATCCAGCTGTAGGACTGGAGCTGATTCCAGTAAGTCTCGTACTATTGAGCAGTTCTGGAACTATTTCTACAGTCAGCTGTCGGGGATTGCTAAGTCTTTCACTTCGGGTTCTAATGTTGGTCAGTATCACGATGATGTTATAAGGTTGTTGTTGGATTCAAAGCTGAAAAGACAAGGTATTGGGGTTACCAAGACAGAGTTGATTTCTTTACAGAACCATATTGAAGATCTGACATTAGCTATTCGAGTAAAATCATAGGATTGAAAGCCGATTGCTACTTTCTTGCCTTGGGGCATCGCATTCTGGATAACGTAATCAAAACTCTTTCTCTTCAGTCTTTAGAAGTAAGCAAGCAAAGAGAAGAGATAGGCATAGCAGTTGACTTAAAGAAGTTGCTAGTCGATCTCTCTCTTGCCTAGCCGGGGATCTTCTAGGATGCCGATTGGGACAGGTAGATTGAAAGCTAACTATCTCCTATTGCTAGCATGGCGGAGACAGAAATAGCAACTAATCCTTCTCCTTGGCGGAGAAAGAGTAGCCGATTTCTTTATCCCGGGCAGGCAATCGGGAGTCTAGTCTGGCTAGTAAGGGAAATGGAAAGCGAGACCGGATACGTTGAATCCCTTCTGCTTAGTTCTATTTTAACTACTCCTTGCCCCTGCCCTTTCGATTGCGGATGCGAGAACAAACATCAGTCTCACAGCTCCTTCTCGAGCAGAGCAGTAAGAGCTCCCTCCGTCGTCCGATTCTATGCCTACCCGCTCTTCAAGGATTAACTTGTGCATGGGTGTAGTTCTACTATGGATTCAATTCCTTCAAACAGCTTATTCGAAAACAATTCTGCCTTTAGCCGCAATGCAAGAGAGGAATTCCTTTCAAAGCCAAATCGTCCTTTTTCAAGGGGCGCATTAAAGCAAGTCAGCGGTTTTCAGCTTAAGCAGGGAGCTCCGCCCTATAGTCAGTACTATGGTGCTCTTCTTTCTTTGTGAGAATGTTTTCCCCCCTAATGTCTCTACTAAAGAGAACTGGAAATAAGTCTTTAAAAGAACTTAAGCTCTTCCTTTTCTGGGCTTGGGGTTCTCCCCCTTTCAGTACTTTCTTTCTTTGACCTTCCTCGGGATATTACCACCAAACCGGATATCGTGATCTTGGATCTAGGTACTTGACTTCCCCCTCTTCCTATGTATGGGGCGAGTAGCCTAGCCCATCTCCTCAGACCAGACTGAGCTGAATTGCCAATCCTTTGAGCCGCTTCGCTCCTTGGGATGCCTTACCTTAGGGAATCTCGAAAATCGAAGATTAGTATGAAACTAGAGCCATCTCCTTTTTGCAGGGGAATCTCCTTCGGTTGATTATCTGGTTTCGGAATATTCATTTCAAAACCTTTTTATCTCGTACCCATTTGCCTAAACTCCGGTTATCTAGCTTTGGCTTATGCCATTACCGCTAAACCCGATTCTTCTCTTTATCCGGATCCTTTTTTTGTGACTTCTTTATTTGAATGACTCCCTTCCCTACCGGTGATGATGTTGATGATAGATATTTTCTTTCAAAGTTCCACTCCGGGACTGCTTTCCTTGCCTTTCCTGCATTACCGGATTGATTGCTTTTATGCAGTAACCTATATTCCTGCAGCTGCAAAAGAATCAGGAGCAGCCTCCTTTTGAAGTCGATCTGGTCTAGTTAAATTCTTTCGATCTATCCTCGAAGTAAAGCTAGAAACCTCTCCTACAGCCCATGGTCAGGGAAATCTCAAGATTAGGCTAGGCTACTACTAAGACTGGTTTAGTTGAGTGAAACGACTGCTTGGTCGAGCCAAAACTATCCTCTCGCTTTCCCAGCTACTCTTTGCCCCTCCCTTTTGTCTTAGTCGATTCCCTCCTCATCTCGAAGTCTCTGGCATTCTCGTCGGTGAAAGCGTTTTTGACTACAAATGCTAGGGGTCCTTCTTCTTTAGTATAGTACGTTTATGCTTCTGTCGATTCTGGGTTGAATGAAGAATTAATTTTAGTAGATCTCTAGGTTATGTATAGTATCCCGGGGTAATATATAATCTAAGTGTTGTTTGAGTCTCCTGTTGATGCAAGCCCACAGCGTTGCTATCACCCAGCTCTGAGTTCGTGAATGTGTTGTTGAAAATGCATTAGAATAAATCTTTCCGGTATATTGATTGAGCGTGGTAGTGGTAGTTGGTTGGCGATGAGTACGACAGGTACGTTCCTTTTTTTGTGGAAGATCCTAGCATCCTTGGAGAAAAGTCTACACTCTTTTCCAGAAAGGATTTTTAGTAGACTTTTAGCCGATGAGGAGAGCTCAGTGGGAGCTGGAGCACCACTCTCAGCTTCTGTCTGATCGAAATCATCGAAAAGCCATAGGTCGGAGTGATCATGTGCGCCAGTGAAGTAAGTCTGTCCGGAACTGGCAAATCCTAATTGCCTTGGAAAGAAAGTGAAAGAGAAGATTTTTGTGTTGGTGGGACCGTACAAGAAGAGTTGCTTGGTTTTGATGGGTCTCTGATAGCAAAGTTGGCAACTGATCCAATCCAGGAGAGGAGTCCGTCTTTTTTTTTCCTTCAATTCCCCCGCGTGGTCTTCCTTTTTCTTTCCATGGGTGATAAGCCACTATTCGTTCGATAGCGGAAGTCTTCATTTGCTTTACCACTTGTAAATCCTCATAGACTGTTCTAACTAAGGTTATGGTACGCGGCTTCACTTCTGGTAAGGTTCATTGGTCTTATGGCCAGGCATCTTACTAATAGATTCTTTTACCCGCAACGGTCGAGCAACCGCTACATTTCTTGAACGGTCGCAGCCTACATAACTATGTCTCCCTCTTTTCAAGGAAGTGAGTCTCAGACCGTATGTAGTTCTCGGTCCTTTTTATAAAGTTCCTGGCAGGTGCTTTTGTGGTTCTTCACTCCAGCCCTGAAGTATTCTGTGAGCCCCTTCTGTTTAACCTGGGCCCTTGGTCAAGGAGCTTTTCTGAAAAAAAAAAGCAAAAACGCATCTTGTGTCGGGTTAAGGGCTTAGTGGAACCCAATTTCTTCACTTGTAGTCTAGGGCTTTGCTTGGCATTGGGCTTTAGTTAAGCCTATATCCATTTCAGAATAGGATCTTTTATGTAGCCCAACTCTTTGAATTTGGATAGATCCGGAGGACAGGACCTTGGCCTTCTTGCATAGACTTGGGCTTGCTTTGATGATGGGTAGGCTTGTCGTGCTTTTGCCCCCCTATCTAATCAAGGGGCTTTCATCGAGGCTGGAAGACCAAGATGCGAATTACATGCTTATCAAATCAAAAATGGAATCATTTTCAGGGTTTCAGAGATAAGATAGTGAGGCTTTGCCTATACGAAGAATAGGCCTTCCCTATAGTACTGGGGCTACTAGGCAATCGGACTTTTCCCACTACCGGGACGACTATTTACTTCCTTACTAAAGGACTTAATGATCCAGGGAGGAAGCTAGTCTAGAGAGAAGCAGAAAATCAAATAAGGTATAGAGCACCCTACATACCTTGCTCAGAGAGAGGCAAAGACAAGTGCTGTTGAGGTACCGGTTCAACCAAGTGCCCAAGCAGCAACAATAACTTAAATACGGCGGAAGACATATATTTCACCCGTGCCCAGAAAAGAATCTGACATTAAGTCCAAAGATCCGGGGTAGGGATGATTGACACGTTGATTTTAGTACCCCTTAAATGATATGGTAGGTTCGTATGTTTTTGTGAAAGCTCGGCTCCTGTTATTGCTGATGTCCAGTCATCCACATTTGAATTCCTTGGAAAAGAAGGCTAACTGCTTGTTGGCTGGGAGCGAGCGGTAAGTCCATTAGTTCGATGA